AGGCGTTAAATAGTGTAGACAAAAAATAAGTGTTGGTAGGGTATTAGTACATGGGAAATAGTATAAATGTGTACATTAATGAGGGCACAGAATATAGGAATTCAGATTAGGGTGAATGATATACTATGAATATATATATGTTAAATGTGCATCGGGTAAAGTTTATACATACAAGTATTGTGCCGTATAACGTGCATTTATAAGTACGTGATACAGTATAATGTAAATATTTTATTGGTGTGTGATACTATGTTCATTTCATTGGTATACAGTGTATACTTATAAGTACAATATTTTCTATAGGTATGTATAACACATACTATAGGTATGTATAACACATACTATAGGTATGTATAACACATACTATAGGTATGTATAACCCATACTATAGGTATATATAACCCATACTATAAGTATATATAACCCATACTATAAGTATATATAATAACATATCTTGATAAACATAATACATACTTTAACAAGCCTATGATATACATGAGTGAGTACACCGCAATATACATTTTGATAGGTATGCAATATAACATGCGGCACACTTAGGGGTTTGGTGCGTGTGTATCCTGATATATATTTAAATGTGTTAGGGCATATGTTACGCTGTGCATATAAGTATTTTTGACATAAAATGTGTGCGTACGGTAAGCATACAGAAATACATAGGGTATTTTGTTTATAAAAGAATATTATGTATGTATTATGCCCACAAAGGTGTGCGAGCAGGGATAGTGCATTAGGTATATATACAAAGTATATGAAGTTGATAAGTATGGTGGATTTTGTATTAGGATGAGTGGGTCAATCGAAGTATAAGGTAGGGACTTGGGGTGTTGGTATGGTGAAGGTGCAGTATAATAATACGTGCAGAAGTTTATGGGGGGGGGGGGTGTCGACAAAAATTAGCTCACAGAGACAAAAATAATGCATTTCCTGGTCCGGGGGGGTCACAGGAGTTATAGTGCTATTATAGGGCCGCTGTGGGGGGGGGGGGGGGGGGTCGACAAAAGGCTAGTCTTTAAAAAAAGTCTATGGCGAAATGGGGCGAGAGGAGGTCCGAAAAGGCCTGCGTTTGAAAAATTTGTCAACAACCGCTAAAAAAAATAGGGCCTTGGATGGACTTTTCAAAGAGAGCCTTTTTTGAAAATTGACACACTGGGTTCCCGGGGGGAGAGTCATATCTATGGTCGATTAGGGCGAGCGTAAATCATGCTATGTCTAATAAGCATTCATCTATAGGTTATCATATTCTTATGTTAATCAATCACGCTTGCATGAAAATGGACCACCTTGATTAATGTGCCATTACCCCACTCAGGGATGCCAGGTGAAAGTTTAAAAAAAAAATAAATACCAAATGCTTGAAGGGTTTAAAGATGTATGGGTAAAGGGTTGCAGGTACCAGACCGCATAGGAGATATGCTCGTTTAGATGTCAGTTATGCTCGATAAATCAATTAAAATCCGTAGATTCACTCCCGTCAAATGTTTCCTGAAGTATAAGAACTGACACTCTTGTGTAGGGTCCATTGGAGGTTAAGATTTACCAGGTCCCTGACCCCCATCAAGGCCGCTTTAAGATCCTAGTAGAGTGAAATCAAATACTTGATGGTAATTATTAAGAGAATAGAAAAATAATATTCATGTTTGGAACATTTAATAATAAGAATACATTAAATGTATTAATTAGAAGACCATTAATGATTATTGATCAAATTTAATTTTTTGTGATATTCAAATTGACTAGGATTATATAGGCTCAATTCAACATTTAATATATTTATTAAATTGGACTTAATTTAGAAAGATTTAAATGACTATAATTACTGCTTCTATTTATAAGAATATAACTACTATAATACTGCTCCTATGTACAAGAATATACTACTATAATACTGCCTCCTATGTACAAGAATATAACTACTATAATACTGCCTCCTATGTACAAGAATATAACTACTATAATACTGCCCCCTATGTACAAGAATATAACTACTATAATACTGCCTCCTATGTACAAGAATATAACTACTATAATACTGCCTCCTATGTACAAGAATATAACTACTATAATACTGCTCCTATGTACAAGAATATAACTACTATAATACTGCTCGTAGTAAAATGAATGCTCTATTATACATAGTATGTCTATATACATTAATATAATGGTTATAGCCATGGAATGTTTATTACAACTATAAAAGTTGGAAAGTAGCACTATTAATAAACAAAGATATGCTTGGGGTAGTAAAATGAATGCTCTATTATACATAGTATGTCTATATACATTAATATAATGGTTATAGCCATGGAATGTTTATTACAACTATAAAAGTTGGAAAGTAGCACTATTAATAAACAAAGATATGCTTGGGGTAGTAAAATGAATGCTCTATTATACATAGTATGTCTATATACATTAATATAATATTGTTGAGAGAGGTAGAGTTGATGTTTAACAACTGCCTAAAAGGTACTATACTGGGGTAGAAAAATGAATGCTCTATTATACATAGTATGTCTATATACATTAATATAATATTGTTGAGAGAGGTAGAGTTGATGTTTAACAACTGCCTAAAAGGTACTAAGAGGCTAGGCGTGATAGTTTGTTTTCTAAAATACCTAGCAGGGGGATTGCAATAATAAAGACTAAGAAGTAGATGATCGAGGCTAGTTGGCCGATTATAACATAGGGGTCTTCTACTGGTTGTCCTCCGATTCATGTAAGGATCATTGTGTTAGCAACTAGGGTTCAGAATAGAAGTTTGGCTACAGGACGGAAAATTATAGCTCGTTGGTTAGATGTATGAAGGATGGGCATTAGGAGTAGGATTATAATAGAGAACACAAGTGCTAATACGCCGCCTAGTTTATTAGGAATGGAGCGGAGAATTGCGTAGGCAAATAGGAAGTATCATTCGGGTTTGATGTGCGGTGGGGTTACTAAAGGATTTGCTGGTGTAAAATTGTCTGGGTCGCCAAGGAGGTTTGGGGCAAATGAGGATAGTGTGGCAAGTATGGTTAGGAGAACAATAAATCCGAATATGTCTTTAAAGGAGTAGTATGAGTGAAATGGAATTTTATCTGAGTTAGAGTTTAAGCCTGTTGGGTTGGAGGATCCTGTTTGGTGAAGAAACAAGAGGTGAAGTATTGAGGCACCTGCAATAATAAAAGGTAAGATAAAGTGAAAAGTGAAAAATCGTGTTAAAGTAGCATTATCGACGGAGAATCCTCCTCAAATTCATTGGACTAATTCAGTGCCAATGTATGGGGCTGCGGATAAAAGGTTGGTAATTACTGTTGCCCCTCAAAAGGATATTTGGCCTCATGGGAGGACATAGCCCACGAATGCTGTGGCTATAACTAGAAAAAGAAGAATTACTCCAATATTTCAAGTTTCTTTGAAGAGGAAAGATCCGTAGTAAAGTCCTCGTCCGATGTGAAGATAGATACAGATGAAAAAGAATGATGCTCCGTTAGCGTGAAGATTTCGTAAGAGTCAGCCGTTGTTAACGTCTCGACAAATATGGGCTACAGAGGAGAAGGCTATGGAGGTGTCAGCAGTGTAGTGTATTGCTAAAAAAAGTCCGGTTACAATTTGTGCGATTAAGCAGATTCCTAATAGAGATCCAAAGTTTCATCATGATGATAGGTTAACTGGTGCGGGGAGGTCAATAAACGAGTTATTAATAATTTTTAGAAGTGGGTGGGTTTTTCGTATAGTGGGGGCCATTAGTTTTTATAGTTGAATACAGCAACAGTTTTTCAGACTGTAGGTCTAGGTTAAAATCCTTGTAAGAACTATGATTTTGTTTGAATTAAGTTTAATTTTAGGGTTACTTGCTGTGGCTTCAAATCCTTCTCCTTATTATGCTGCATTGGGGTTGGTGGGGTCTTCTGGTGCTGGTTGCATAATTTTAATATGTGGTGGAGCTTCTTTTTTGTCATTAGTGTTATTTTTGGTTTATTTGGGTGGGATAATAGTAGTTTTTGCGTATTCAGCAGCTCTTGTTGCGGAGCCATACCCTGAGGCTTGAGGTAATAAGGGTGTGTTCTTGTATTTATCAGTTTATGGGGTTTTATTAGTTTTGTGGTGGTTGGTGGGAGGAGTTAATGAAAAAGTTAATAGTGTTGTAGGTTTAAGTATATGTGGGGGGGATTGGTTTGGGGTTTCTGCAATATACTTTTGGGGTGGAGGTTTATTACTGGTTGCAGGGTGGGCATTATTGTTGACATTATTTGCTGTTTTAGAGGTAGTGCGGGGCCATTATAGTGGGGTCTTACGAGCTGTAAGATAATTAGGCAGAGTGCGGTAGTAAAAATAAAAATAGATAAATAGATTTTAATTAGTCCACGTTGGACTTCTTGATTTTTTATAATTGGGGGAAGTTGTAGTTCTGCTAGACCTTTAGGTCCAATTTTCTCAAGCCATAAAGTGTCAATTAAGTGAGAGGAGATTTGAAGGCTGAAATTAAGTGTTGCGGATGGGATAAGTCGATGAAGTGCGGTTTGGTAAAAAGATGTGTTAATGGTTTGAGAGACGTTGGTAGTGGGTAATTTTGTTCATGATGCATTAGCTAAGTCTAGGGCAATAATAAAGCCGAGGACTGACACAATTAGTGCTGTAGTTTTTAGATGAGGGGGTATAGTTATGATAGTTGGTGAGGAAGGTAAAATAATCTGGTGAATCATTAAGCCTGCAACAATGCTGCCGATTGCTAAGCGTTTAATTGGGTTAATAACAGTTGGGTTGTCTTCGTTTATAGATGAAATAGGGTTATGACGAGGGTAATGCATGGAGGCAAAATAGACTACTCGTAAGCTGTAAACAGCTGTAAAAGAGGTGGCAATAATAGTAAGAATTAGAGCCCAAGCATTAACATTGGAAGTATTAATGGCTTCAATAATTGCATCTTTGGAAAAAAATCCTGCAAGATATGGTGTGCCCATGAGAGCTAAGCTGCCAATAGTGACGCATGAAGTGGTGATGGGTAGTGTTTTTTGTAGGCCTCCTATCTTACGAATATCCTGCTCATCATTGAGGTTATGGATAATTGATCCGGAGCATAAAAACAGTATTGCTTTAAAAAAAGCGTGTGTGCAGATATGGAAGAAGGCGAGATGTGGGAGGTTAAGTCCGATTGCCACCACTATTAAGCCTAGTTGGCTTGATGTTGAAAAAGCAACAATTTTTTTAATGTCGTTTTGTGTCAGAGCACAGGTTGCTGCAAATGCAGTTGAAATAGCTCCTAAACAAAGACAAGTTGTTAAGGCAGTTTGATTGTCTTTAATTATCGGGTGAATACGAATTAAAAGAAAGACCCCTGCCACGACTATTGTGCTAGAGTGTAATAGGGCAGATACAGGTGTGGGGCCCTCTATGGCAGAGGCGAGTCATGGGTGGAGGCCAAATTGAGCTGATTTACTTGCTGCAGCAATAATAAAGGCGAGAAGTAATGGGGTTGAGAGGTCTATTGAAAAGATAAAGTTTAAGTCAATTGAGTCAAATGAAGAGATTATTCAAAATATAGCGAACAGGAAGCCAATGTCGCCGATGCGGTTGTATAAGACGGCTTGTAATGCTGCTGCCCCGGCGTTGCTTCGTGTGAAGTACCAGCCAATGAGTAGATAAGATATAATTCCGACCCCTTCTCACCCAATAAATAGTACTAATAGATTTCCTGCGGATACTAATAGTATTATGGCTAGGAGAAAAATTAGCAGATATTTAAAGAATAGTTGAATTTTAGTATCTTCGTGTATATATCACAGAGAATATTCAACAATACTTCAAGACACTATAAGTGCAATAGGAATAAATATAATTGAATATTGGTCCAGTTGAATGGTGAAATTTATTGGTGTTGATAAGATGTTGAATCATTTTCAAGAAATTGTTGAGGATTGTAAGTTTTCATTAATAAAGAGAAAAAGGGGAACTGTAGAGATAAAGAAAGCTGTTTTAATTGCAGTCTTAGTTTTAAAGTGAAAATTTGTTGTTTTAGGGTTAACAAGGGGAAAAATAAGTGATAACATACTAAGAATATAGCATGAAAGGGCGGTTGTTGGTAAGCTCATAACTACCCCCCAAAAATTATTTGGGGGGGCAGTGTAATGAGTTTGCTATGGAATTGAACCATAGTAGCGAGTAATTAGCAGTTCTCGTTACTCCAGTCAGACTCGGTGAATAGGGGGTAGTTAATTCCCATTTCTAGAATCACAAGCTAGTGTTTTAATAAACTATATTCACTTAATATAATAACCCAGGTTTTGCTATAATTAAAATAGTAGGAATGATGTGGAGGGCTAGGAGAATATGCTCTCGGGTTTGGGTAGGGGGCAAGAATTTAAGATGTGACGGTGGGTATTCACGTTGTGAAGATCAGAATATGTAGAGGGAGTAGGTGGTAGTAAAGATAACACCAAGTCCTGTAATTACAAGGGTAAAGTTAGACCATTGGAATAGTGAAGTTAAGATGGTTAGTTCCCCAATAAAGTTTGGGGAAGGAGGTAGTGCTAAGTTTATTAAAGTTGAGAGGAGTCATCAGGCTGCTGTTAATGGAAAAATAATTTGACTTCCTTGTAAGAGGATTAGCGTTCGAGTGTTGGAGCGTTCGTAGGAGGTGTTAGCTAGACAAAATAAGGCTGAAGAGACTAGGCCGTGTGAAATTATTAAGATTATTGATCCTGCGATGCTTCATTCAGTCTTTAACAAAGATGCTGCGATAACTAGTCCTATGTGGCTCACTGATGAGAAGGCAATGAGAGATTTTAAATCTGTTTGTCGTGAGCATAAGATAGCTGAGAGTAAAACTCCAAATAGTGAGAATACGATAAGGGGCTTTGAGGTTTGCAAGAAAGAGTCATTTATTATTACGCTAGCTCGAAGAATCCCATAACCCCCGAGTTTTAGCAGTGTGCCAGCTAAGATTATTGATCCAGCAATTGGGGCTTCAACATGGGCTTTAGGTAGTCATAAATGGACTCCGTATAGTGGTATTTTAACTAGAAAAGCTAGTAAACATGCAATTCATCATAGTACAGAGGGGGTGGATAAATAAATATTTGAAGTGAGTTCTTTTATTAATGAGATTGAGAGGGTTCCGAAAGTCTCGTGAAAAAATAACAAGGCGGTGAGGAGGGCTATTGACCCAAAAAGTGTGTAGAATAGTAAATAGATTCCAGCTAATATACGTTCTTTTTGAGCGCCTCATCGGGTAATTAAAATTAAAGTTGGAATTATCGTGGACTCGAATATAATAAAAAATAAAATTATGTTGTCAGCTAAAAATGCTAGTAGGGTTGTAGTTTGTAGCATAATAATAATAAAAATATAGGCCCGTTGTCGAGACAGGGGTTCTTTTGATAGTTTACTTTGACTTGCCAGGAGGGTTGGGGCAGTTAGTCAACAAGTTAAAATTAATAAGGGTGATGAGATTCCATCAATAGAGAAATAAGGGCTAAGAAATTGGGTAGATTCTTGAATACAGAACCATGTGGTAGCTATAATAGCAATTATTAAGGATTGGGTAGTGATGACTTCTCACAACCGCTTAGCAGAGGTGACTCAGGTTGAAATAAGTATTATAGTAAGTGGAATGGTAACAATTAGCATTGTAGTAAATTAAGGGTATTTAGGTTATCTGAGCCATGCGATCGAGCGGTGGCGATCATTAAGGATAGGCCGAGGCCGGCTTCACATGCTGATATAGTTAGTATAATAATTGGGTATATAAGAGGGGTTATTAAAGATATTTTAAGGGCTCATAACCCGAGGCCAATAAAAATGGAAAGTATCATTCCTTCTAAGCATAGAAGGGCTGAAAGAAGATGTGTTCGATGAAATGACAGGCCTGTAAGACCTAGAAAGAAGGTAGAAGAGAGTAGTCAGGATTCATGGGTTATTGTCATTAGAGAGGCTGTGGAGTTAAACCACAATTTGCTGAGTCGAAATCAGCTGTTTTAGTTAGACTAGCGTCTCACTCTGCTCATTCAAGTCCTCCTTGGAGTCATTCGTAGATAAACCCCAGAGTTAATAAAATAAGAATTAGAGAGGATCATAGGGTTGTGAGGAGTGGTGTGGGAAGTTGGGTGGCCCATGGGGTGGGAAGAAGAAGGGCAATTTCTAAATCAAATAGTAAAAATAGAATAGCTACTAAAAAAAATCGTATTGAATAGGGTAGTCGTGCTGACCCAAGAGGATCAAAGCCGCACTCATATGGGGATAATTTTTCTGAATCAGGGGCTACTACAGGGAGCCAAAAACTAATAGTAGCTAAGATTAGTGATAAAAGGGAGGCTAAAAAAACATAAGGTAGCATTATCTTCTCTTGGGGTTTAACCAAGATTTAGTGGTTGGAAGCCACTAGTACTAATTATACTAAGAAAATATGAGCCTCATCAATAAATTGAGACATATAGGAATAATCATACTACATCAACAAAGTGTCAATATCACGCAGCGGCTTCAAATCCAAAATGGTGTTGGGCTGTAAAATGAAAGTTGATTTGTCGTAAGAGGCAGGTGAGTAGAAACAATGACCCAATAATAACGTGAAGTCCATGAAAGCCGGTGGCTACAAAGAATGTTGATCCATAAATTCCGTCTGCAATCGTAAAGGGGGCTTCATAATATTCCATGGCTTGGAGAGTTGTAAAATATAGTCCGAGGATAATCGTTAAGGTTAATGATTGAATAGCTTCTTTTCGATTCCCTTGCATGATGCTGTGGTGTGTTCAGGTTACTGATACCCCAGAGGCTAGGAGAACAGCTGTATTAAGAAGAGGTACTTCAAATGGGTTAAGTGGAAAAATTCCTGCTGGTGGCCAGCATTCTCCAACTTCAAAAGTTGGGGCAAGGCTAGCGTTATAGAAAGCTCAGAAGAAACCAATAAAGAAAAAAACTTCAGAGGTAATAAATAAAATTATGCCATAACGCAGGCCTTTTTGAACTGGCGTTGTATGATGACCTTGGAAGGTGCCTTCTCGGACGATGTCTCGTCATCATTGATATATAGTTAAGAGCATTAGTAGGAGGCCTAAGGATAAGATTCATATAGTGCCAAAATGGAACCATATTGCTAGGCCAGTGGTAAGCATGAAGGCTGCTGTTGCGCCTGTTAGTGGTCATGGGCTAGGGTCGACTATGTGGAAAGCGTGTGCTTGGTGTGCCATTAAGTGTTTTCTTGAAGATAAAGGCTTAGTAATAAAACAAATACGTAGGCTTGAATTATAGCGACTGCAATCTCTAGAATAGTAAGGAGAAGCAGGGTAATGAAAGTTAATGAGGAGATAAGTGGGTTAGAAAAGAGTAAGGCTATTGTGGCAGTAGAAATAAGTTGAATAAGCAAGTGGCCGGCTGTAAGGTTAGCTGTAAGTCGAACACCTAGGGCTATTGGACGAATAAATAAGCTGATCGTTTCGATAATGATGAGAATAGGAATAAGCAGGGTAGGGGTGCCTTCTGGCAGAAAATGACCAAGTGAGGCTGTAAGTTGGTTACGAAACCCAATTGCTACAGTGGCTAATCAGAGAGGTACAGCAAGGCCTAAATTTAGGGAGAGTTGAGTTGTTGGCGTAAATGTGTAAGGCAAAAGTCCTAATAAATTTATCCCTAAAAGAAAAATTATTAGGGAAGTTAAAATTAGGGCTCATTTATGTCCAGGGGAGTTTAATGGCATAAAAATTTGTTTAGTAAAAGTTTTTACAAATCAGGTTTGAATAGTTACAACTCGGTTTGTTATTCATCGGCCGCATGGGGATGGAAAGAGAAGCCATGGTGCTATTATTGCCACTAAAATCAATGGAATTCCTAGAAGTGTAGGTGTTGCAAATTGGCTAAATAGATTTAGGGTCATGGTCAGTGTCATGGTTTATTAAGACCCTTATAAGTTTTTAAAAGGGGGTCATTTAGGCTGTGGTATTTAGACACTTTAACAGGTGAAAATAAGATAAAGATCATTCAAGTTGAGCTTAATACTAAAAATCATGGTGTTGGGTCAAGTTGAGGCATGTCATTAAGGGTGGTTGGAAGTCACCTGTCTACAGCTTAAAAGGCTGTTGCTGTTTCCTATAGCTTCTTAATGAGGCTTCTATTGTAGCTGAGGATCAATTAAGAAATTCTTTAATGGGTAGGGATTCCACGACAATTGGTATAAAGCTGTGGTTAGCTCCACAAATCTCAGAACATTGTCCATAATAAATACCTGGGCGTGACACGAGAAATGAGGCTTGATTAAGTCGCCCTGGGATGGCATCAGTTTTTACCCCCAGGGAGGGAACGGCTCATGAGTGGAGAACATCTTCTGCTGTAATCAGTGTGCGAGTGGCCATGCCAACTGGGGTAGTTATACGATTATCTACTTCTAGAAGACGAAATTGACCAGGTAGAAGATCTTGAGTTGGTGTCATATATGAGTCAAAGGTTAAGCCGCTAAAGTCTGAATATTCATAGCTTCAGTACCACTGATGGCCAATTGCTTTAATAGTAATGTCTGGGTTACTAATCTCGTCTATTAGATAAAGAATTCGTAAAGATGGTAAAGCGATTACAATAAGGATAATAGCTGGTATAATGGTTCATACTATTTCAATTTCTTGAGCATCAATAGTATTAGTATTAGATAATTTCGTACTCATTAAAGTAGAAATGATGTAAAGAACAAGGGCGCTGATTAAAAAAACTGCTATGAGGGCGTGGTCATGGAAATGAAGCAGCTCCTCTATAATGGGGGATGCTGCATCTTGAAATCCTAGTTGAAGGGGGTGTGCCATTAGAGAAACACAGGGTTTTAACTTGTTATTTCACCTTGACAAAGTGATGTTATAAATTAACTAGATTCTCAAAGAAAGTGACAGAGGGGTTATGTGCCTGGCTTGAAACCAGTGAATGGGGGTTCAATTCCCTCCTTTCTCGTTTAATTAGTTTGAGAAAAAGTAGCTTCTTCAAATGTGTGATGAAGAGGGGGGAATCCGTAGAGCCATTCTACGTTGGTTGAAGTTGTTTCTGCAGATAGGAACAATCGTTTTGAAGAGAAGGCTTCTCAAATAATAAATATTATAATAATTACAGCTACAAGGGAAATTAGGGAGCCAATAGAAGACACTGTATTTCATAGTGTATAGGCATCTGGGTAGTCTGAGTATCGACGTGGCATTCCTGCTAATCCTAAAAAATGTTGGGGGAAGAAGGTTAGATTAACTCCTGTAAATATTACCCCAAAGTGAATTTTTGTTCAAGTCTGATGTAGCGTAAATCCAGTAAATAAGGGGAATCAGTGAACAAATCCGGCCATGATGGCAAATACAGCCCCTATAGATAGAACATAGTGAAAGTGAGCTACGACATAATAAGTGTCGTGTAAGACAATGTCTAGAGATGAGTTAGCTAGAACAATCCCGGTCAGGCCGCCAACTGTGAATAAAAAAATAAATCCTAGGGCTCATAGCATGGCGGCGTCTCACTTAATAATGCCTCCATGTATTGTGGCAAGTCAGCTAAAAACTTTAACTCCGGTAGGGATTGCAATAATTATGGTTGCTGATGTAAAATAGGCTCGAGTATCTACATTTAAATCTGTTGTAAACATGTGGTGTGCTCAGACAATAAAGCCTAGTAGGCCGATAGACATTATTGCTCAGACTATTCCCATATAGCCGAATGGCTCTTTTTTACTTGAGTAGTAGGTAACAACATGGGAGATGATTCCAAATCCTGGTAGGATAAGAATATAAACTTCGGGGTGACCGAAGAATCAAAATAGGTGTTGATAGAGGACTGGGTCTCCGCCCCCTGCAGGGTCAAAAAATGTGGTATTAAGATTCCGGTCTGTGAGAAGCATGGTAATGCCTGCTGCGAGGACTGGGAGAGATAGAAGCAGTAAGACTGCAGTAATAAGAACTGATCACACGAACAGGGGGGTTTGATATTGTGTAATAGAAGGGGGTTTTATATTCAAAATAGTTGTAATAAAATTAATGGCTCCCAAGATTGATGAGACACCTGCTAAATGCAGGGAAAAGATGGTTAAGTCTACTGAAGGGCCAGCGTGTGCTAGGTTACCAGCAAGGGGGGGATAAACAGTTCAGCCGGTCCCTGCGCCTGCTTCTACACCAGCAGAGGCTAGTAGGAGGAGAAATGAGGGTGGGAGAAGCCAAAAGCTTATATTATTTATACGGGGGAAGGCTATATCTGGGGCTCCAATTATTAAAGGCACAAGTCAATTACCAAATCCACCAATCATAATAGGCATTACTATAAAGAAAATTATAACAAAGGCATGAGCAGTGACAATCACATTATAAATCTGATCGTCACCAAGTAAGGCGCCAGGCTGGCTTAGCTCTGCTCGGATTAGTAGACTTAGCGCAGTGCCGACTATGCCGGCTCAGGCACCAAATACTAGGTACAAGGTTCCAATATCTTTGTGGTTAGTTGAAAATAGTCATCGGGTAATTATCACAGGTAAGGTGGCCGAAAGTGAGGCGGTGGGTTGTAGCCCCAAACACAAAGGTTAAAGTCCTTTTCTTGCCAAGCTCTGGGGTGTTACACGTGAGATTGCAAATCTCAAGAAGCAGAAGGAGTTCTGCCGGGGCTTCTCCCGTTTATAAAAGCGGGAGAAGTAGAATAAAGCTCGCTGGATAGAGTGTTTAGCTGTTAACTAAAATGTTACGGGATCAAGGCCCGTTTTTCTAGAAGGCTTTAGCTTAATAAAAGCATTTGAGTTGCATTCAAGTGATGTGGGTTAGTATCCTGCAGGTCTTAGACAGAAACTAGAAGAGTCTTAACTTCTATTTAGGGCTTTGAAGGCTCTTGGTTTGATTATCCTAAGTTTCTTAAAACATAGTTATAATTGTTGGTGCTAGAGGTAGAAGTATAAGCGAAAGAATAACGGGTGGGGCTGTGATATTTTTAGGTTTGTTATATCAAGTTAAAGGGGAAAAGGTTGTATTGGGGGCTAGTGTTAGAGATATTGAGTATGTGAGGCGTAGGTAAAAAAATAAACTAAGAAGTGTGGATAAGAGAATTACTAGCGCAAATGTATAAAGATCTTGTTTAATCATTTCTTGGGCAATAAATCATTTTGGTAAAAATCCGGTAAGAGGAGGTAATCCGCTAAGTGATAGGAGCGATAGAAGAGTTAGTGAGGTAAGGGTAGGGGTTTTTGTTCATGAAGTAGATAGTTCAAAGATATTTTTTGTATTAAGTGAAATAAATGTCAAAAATAGAGTTGATGTTATTAAAATGTAAAGAATAAAATTAAATAATGTTAATTCTGGGGAGATATTAATAATGGCGATTATTCACCCCAAATGAGCAATGGATGAAAATGCTAAGATTTTTCGAACTTGTGTTTGGTTAATGCCTCCTCAACCTCCAATAATGGTGGATAAGAGGCCTAAGGTGAGTATTAAAGGTAAATTAATAGATTGGGAGAGTTGAATTAATAGGGCTATTGGGGCCAATTTTTGTCATGTTGACAAGATGAAACCTGTTTGAAGTGTAGATCCTTGGAGGACTTCGGGTAATCAGAAGTGGAAGGGGGCGATTCCTAGCTTTATGGCGATGGCGATAGATAAAAAAATAGTTGGGGCGTAGTTTATATGGGTATTAATAGTTCATTCTCCTGAAATTCATGAGTTTATTGTGCTTGCAAAAAGGATTAGTGCGGAAGCAGCGGCTTGTGTTAAAAAATATTTTGTTGCAGCTTCAATGGCTCGTGGATGGGGGGTTTTGGTTATAAGAGGAATAATAGCTAGGGTGTTAATTTCTAGGCCGATTCAGGCTAGAATTCAGTGGTAGCTTGATAGTGTAACGATGGTTCCCAAGGCTAGACTAGAAATAATAATTGATAGGGCATACGGGTTAATTAGTAAAGGAGGGGGTTTAACCAACATGTTTGGGGTATGGGCCCAAAAGCTTATTTAGCTGACTTTACTAGAAAATAGTAAAATGGAATTACGGAGGGTTTTGATCTCTCAATTATAGGTTCAAGTCCTATTTTTCTAAGGAAGCGAGGGGATTTGAACTCCTATTGTCCTCCCTATCAAGGAGGCCCTTAACTTTCGGGCACGCTTCCAAGTAATTGGTGGGGTATAAAGTAAGGCAGTTGGGAGGGAAATATGTCAGATTGTTAAGGCTAGTGTTAATGGTAGAAAATTTTTTCATACTAGGTGCATAAGTTGATCATATCGAAATCGTGGGTAAGAGGCTCGGATTCATAAAAAAACTATTGACAAGAGGGAAGCTTTAGTTATTATTGTGGCAGTTGTTAGTGCTAAAAAAATAGTGGCAGTTGATCCTAGGAAGATTACTGAAGAAATAGAATTTATTATTAAGATATTAGCATATTCGGCTAGAAAAAATAATGCAAAAGGTCCTCCTGCATATTCAACATTAAATCCTGATACTAGTTCAGATTCTCCTTCAGTAAGGTCAAATGGAGCTCGGTTAGTTTCAGCTAAAGTGGAGATATACCATATTGCGGCAAGAGGCCAGATTGGGACAATAAGTCATAATGGCTCTTGTGAGACATAGAAGTTTTGTAGTGTAAAGCTTCCTGAGATAAGGATGGAGCAGAGTAGGATTAAGGCGAGGGTAACTTCATATGAGATTGTTTGGGCTACAGCCCGTAGGGCCCCAATCAGAGCGTATTTTGAATTTGATGCTCATCCTGAGCCTAGGATGGAATATACAGTAAGGCTTGAAATGGCTAAGATAAATAAGATCCCTAAGTTCATGTCAGAGAAAGAGATGGGCATAGGGATGGGGGTTCAAATAATTAAAGCAAGGGCTAAAGCCACAGTTGGGGCTAGAAGGAATAGGGTTTGTGATGAGGTGGCTGGGCGGATGGGTTCTTTAATAAACAGTTTTACTCCATCTGCGATAGGTTGTAAAAGTCCTATGGGTCCTACAATATTAGGGCCTTTGCGGTGTTGCATGTAACCGAGGACTTTACGTTCGATTAAAGTGAGAAAAGCAACTGCCAGTAGAATTGGAATAATATAGCAGAGGGGAAAGATAAATAAAAGTATGTTCAAAGTTAGCGAGAGAATTTGAATCTCTATTAAAAGGGTTTAGGTCTTTTGCAATACCAGGTTTTGCTACGTTAACTGCTCTTTTCTTGAGTTAAGTATTAGGCTGGGTTTTATTAAGTTTTTTACATAAATAAATAGCTATGGCTTATAAATTACATTGGCCATATTTTTTCGGTCCTTTCGTACTAGAAAAAGTTCTTTATAGATAGAAACTGACCTGGATTACTCCGGTCTGAACTCAGATCACGTAGGGTTTTAATCGTTGAACAAACGAACCTTTAGTAGCGGCTGCACCACTGGGACACCCTGATCCAACATCGAGGTCGTAAACCCACTTGTCGATAGGAGCTCTTGAAGTAGATTGCGCTGTTATCCCTAGGGTAACTTGGTTCGTTGATCAAAAAATTGGGTCAATTAATGTCAGTTTTTTGGTGCTTAGAGATGTGGCTCTTAGCTAAGGGAAGTAACCCTTTCAGTGTGGAGGTTGTTTTTTACTCCGCGGTCACCCCAACCTAAAACTAATAATCAGAATGCTAGTGTAATAGTTAAGTTTATAAAGATAAAGTGAAATTAGCAATTGTTATTAAGTTTAAAGCTCCATAGGGTCTTCTCGTCTTATAAATTCATCCTCGCTTCTTCACGGGGAGATTAGTTTCACTGATTAGAAAAAGGAGACAGTATAACCCTCGTGGTGCCATTCATACTAGTCCTCATTTAAAGAACAAGTGATTACGCTACCTTCGCACGGTTAGGATACCGCGGCCGTTGAACAGAGTCACTGGGCAGGCTGGACCTTTTATATTTTTCAAAAGGCGATGTTTTTGGTAAACAGGCGAGGTTAAAGTTTGCCGAGTTCCTTCTTTTCCTTTAAATCTTTCTTAAGATGCTCTTGTGTTAGGTTAACGTGTGTAAGAGTAGAGTTTTCTTGTTAAGTTTCTACTTTAGGCTCAATTACGGTAGATATCAGTGGGTTATCCTTTCTGATTTGCACTTGCATTAAAGAGAAGTTTATCTTCTTGTTACTAGTTTCAACATAAAAATTTCTATAGAAGAATAGAATTGCTTAATAGGGAAAAAGGGGTAGTTAAAAGTATAAGAATTATGTGTAAGTAATTAATTAAGCTTTGACGCTTTTTGTAAGGTGGCTGCTCTTAGGCCTACTTTATTAATTAGAAAAATATAGTTACCCGTTGGTTTAGGTTGTATCCTTTTTCTAGTAAGCTGTACCTTACTAGAATAGCTCTAAAGTAAGTTGTTTATTTTGTGTAATTTAAGGTACTTTAGGTAGGACTAAGATCCTTTTCTCAAGCAACCAGCTATCACTAAGCTCGTTAGGTCTGTCACCTCTACTTGAAGGTCTTCCCACTCTTTTGCGACAGAGACGGGTTGGCTCGTTTAGCTGCCTTGAAGTAGCTCACTTAGTTTCGGGGAGTCAAACTTTAGTTCATTTTGCTTGATTTGACTAGTTGAATCATGATGCAAAAGGTACGAGATCTAATCTCTACTTTTTTATACTTAAAATTTATTTCATTTATTATTTCAGCTTTCCCTTGCGGTACTAGGTTTATTGCTCCGAGTAATTTTTCAATCTCCTTTACTAGGAAGAGTAAATGTTTTAGTATAAAGTGTGTGTAAGTGGTTTCATACAAATTATGTGGGGGGCTAGGTTTTTAGTTCGACATGGTCTTATTTTAACAGACATTTTCTCGGTGTAAGCGAGATGCTTTAGTTAAGCTACATTTCGTTTCCAAGTACACCTTCCGGTATACTTACCATGTTACGACTTGCCTCTTCTATATTGCTTTTGTTTGTTAAACACTAATTTTTAGCTTTGAGGAGGGTGACGGGCGGTGTGTACACACCCCAGTGCCGGGTTAAAAAAAACTTTATTGTTTCTTTTTACTACTAAATCCGCCTTCCAACTAGGTTTCATAGTTAGTTTTTCGTATCTTCTATGTTAGAGAGTGTAGCCCATCTCTTCCCACTTCATTTACTGCACCTTGACCTGACGTATTGGTGTAGAGGCATTAAGCTCACTAAGTTTCGCTCACGTGGTAAGCTGACGACGGAGGTATACAGGCTGACAAGCTAAAAGTGGTGAGGTTAAACGTGGATTATCGATTATAGGACAGGCTCCTCTAGGGGGATATGGGGTACCGTCAAGTCCTTTGGGTTTTAAGCTTTGCTCGTAGTTCCCAGGCGGTCATGGTGTAATTAAAAGTTTACGGCTAGGCATAGTGGGGTATCTAATCCCAGTTTGTTTCCTAGCTGTCGTGGGTTCAAGTTGGGTAAATTAAAGTAACTTTCGTTTTTGGGTTTCTTAAAGACAAGCGTGTCACAGCTTAGTTTTAGTTTAACTTTAACATGTAATAGCTTAAACCACGCTTTACGCCGATGGGGGTCAATTTGGGCCACATGGTGTAACCGCGGCGGCTGGCACCAGATTTGCCGGCCCTTTTTACTTTAACTGAATCTAGCTGACGCTAATTTTCAATGTTAATCACTGCTGAGGTCCCTTGTGGGTGTGGCATAGCTAGGTGTCTTGGGCAGAATATTGTGCCTGATACCAGCTCCTTGTCCCTAATGGGGTCTAAAGGGCGTTTTCACAGGGGGGCGGAGACTTGCATGTGTATATTAAGTAATAACTGATTTTAAGGCTAGGACCAAACCTTTGTGTTTAAAGGACTTTTTAGGGTCCATCTTAGCATTTTCAGTGCTACGCTTTATTTAAGCTATTTAGACAGGATATAATTTAAATAGAATGCTAGCTTTGGGGGTTAGCTGTGGGAGTTAAATTCTCCCTATCCTGAGCTTCAGGAAGGTTTTATACTTCATTCTTTGGTTTACAAGACCAATGCTTTGGGATTAAGCTACTGGAGCAGCTTTTACTTGGATTTGCACCAAGAGGTACTGGATCCTAAAACCAGGGGAAGACTGTTTTCCTTTAAAAGC